CATGCAGTTATTGATAGACAGAAAAATCATGGTATGCATTTCCGTGTACTAGCTAAAGCATTACGTATGTCTGGTGGAGACCATATTCACGCTGGTACAGTAGTAGGTAAACTGGAAGGGGAACGCGAAATGACTTTAGGTTTTGTTGATTTATTACGTGATGATTTTATTGAAAAAGATCGAAGTCGTGGTATTTTCTTCACTCAAGATTGGGTTTCTATGCCAGGTGTTATACCCGTGGCTTCAGGGGGTATTCATGTTTGGCATATGCCTGCGCTGACCGAAATCTTTGGGGATGATTCCGTACTACAGTTTGGAGGAGGAACTTTAGGACACCCTTGGGGAAATGCACCTGGTGCAGTAGCTAATAGGGTGGCTTTAGAAGCGTGTGTACAAGCTCGTAATGAGGGACGTGATCTTGCTCGTGAAGGTAATGAAATTATCCGTGAAGCTTGCAAATGGAGCCCTGAACTAGCCGCTGCTTGTGAAGTATGGAAAGAGATCAAATTCGAATTCGAACCAGTAGATAAGCTAGATAAAGAGAAAAGCTAAGTGTGCATAATTCAGTAATTCCTGTTTGTTCTCCTAATTGATTGCAATTAAAGTCGGCCCAATCTTTTTTTAGGAAAAGACTGGGCCGATTACCGAATAAAAAAAAAAAGAACGAGCATCCTACGAGCATCCTATATATACTATGTATTTGCATATATGTTTCTGTTTCTTTTACTTTATATGATATGTATTGTTTAGATCTTACTTATATATAATATAAGATCTAAATAAAATATATAATATAAGATCTAAATAAAAAAGATAAGATCTAAATAAAAGATCGAAGACTAAACAACTCAATACTTCTATTGTTTATTGTTGGATCTATAACGAATTTAATCCAATTTTAGGGATCCTTGGGAGTGGTGGACTTTTTTATATCTCCTCATTTCGGTCCATAGATCAAGCCAAGGGAAAGACTCCTTCTACCCATCATCTATATATTGTCTTTTTAGTTGCATGTTGAAATAGAAACTTAATTATTTATTATATTATATGATAAATGAGACTGAGAAATGAGAACAAATTGTTTATTTATAGAAATATAAACTTTTCACAATTCTTTGGTTTGGATTTCATGGTATTTTATACATCATATGGGAAAAAGCTGTGTCTTTCTATTAAAGTAAAGACAAAAGTGGAGAAAAAGATTCTATCAATATATTGAAGTAATACTTCGAATTTCCACAAAAGATAATTTTTTCTTTCAATACTTACTCCTCATTAGTTAACAATTCTAATGATTAGATTCGTATGCTTAATTCTGATAGTTAAGGTCAAATGATTATTCATCAAATTTTTTGTATTTTCTTTTCATTAAAATAAAATAGGAGGTATTTCTATGTTCAAATGGCGGTGCAATTTTGTATTTTCCAACGAGAAGGTAGAAGAGAAGGTAGAATATAGGTGTGGGCCAAGTAAATCAATAGATAGTGTTGATAGTATTGGACATACAGATAGAAGTGAACAACCTATTCTAAACGATATGGAGAAAAAGGTTCCTAGTTGGAATCGTATTAGTAATTATAGTTTCAATAATGTTGATTATTTATTTGATATCAGGAATATTTGGAGTTTGATCTCTGATGACACTTTTTTTGTTAGGGATAGTAATGGTGATCGTTACTCTATATTTTTTGATATTGAAAATCATATTTTTGAGGTTGACAATGATAGTTCCTTTATGAGTGAACTAGAAATTATTGTTTCTAGTTATTTGAATAGGGGGTCTAAGAAAAAGAATCATACATGTAATGATACTGAATCCAGTTGGAAAAATAACATTATTAGTAGCATTGATAGTTATCTTCGTTTTGAAGTCAGTATTAATAGTTCTATTTCGAGTAGTACCAACAATTACAGTGAAAGTTACATTTATAATTTCATTTGTACTGAAAATAAAAATAGTAATGAGAGTGATCGTTCTAGTATAAGAACTAGTCAAAATATCGATGATTTGGATATTAGAGTAGAATCCAATCATAATGATAATCCTTTCCATAAATTCAGACATTTATGGGTTCAATGTGAAAATTGTTATGAATCACATTATAAACAATTTTTTGGTGAAAAAATGTATATTTGTGAATTTTGTGGATATCATTTGAAAATGAGTAGTTCAGATAGAATTGAACTTTCGATTGATCCCGGAACTTGGGATCCCATGGATGAAGATATGGTATCTGTAGACCCCATTGAATTTGATTCACCCGTTGAATTTGATGAAGAACCGGATTCTGATAGAGATCATATCGATTTTTCAGAAGAAGAACTGGATTCTGATTCTTATATAAATCGTATCGATTCTTATCAAAGAAAGACAGGTTTAACTGAAGCTGTTCAAACAGGCATAGGTCAACTAAATGGTATTCCCGTAGCTATTGGCGTTATGGATTTTCAGTTTATGGGGGGTAGTATGGGATCCGTAGTAGGCGAGAAAATTACTCGTTTGATCGAATATGCTACTAATCGATCTCTACCTGTCATTATTGTGTGTGCTTCTGGAGGAGCACGCATGCAAGAAGGAAGTTTGAGCTTGATGCAAATGGCTAAAATTTCTTCTGCTTTATATAATTATCAATTAGATAAAAAGTTATTCTATGTAGCAATTCTTACAGATCCTACAACCGGTGGAGTAACAGCCAGTTTTGCTATGTTAGGAGATATCATTATTGCTGAACCTAATGCAACCATTGCATTTGCGGGTAAAAGAGTAATTGAACAAACATTGAATACGACAGTACCCGAGGGTTCACAAACATCTGAGTATTTATTCGAAAAAGGTTTATTCGACCCAATAGTACCACGTAATCTTTTAAAAGGTGTTCTGAGTGAGTTATTTCAACTCCACGGTTTCTTTCCTTTGAATCACAGTTCCAAAAATTAAAGTATAGCACTAGATTCGCTTATTTCATTTGTAGCGAACAAAAATAAATATTTAATTCATCGTAATCGTAATTAAAAGAAACAATATATATATTGTTTTCCTTGTTGACATAAGTTCTCCTTGTGGATAGACAGAGGTTTCGGATAATTATATTTTTTCTTTTGTTTTTTATTTTATTTATAATTATTTATTTAATATATTAAAATAAAAATAATATTATTTACAATATAATAATAACTTGATATTACTTATGATAGATATATCCTAAATAAGCATAAGAGGATATCTTTTTAATAGATAGAAATAGTATAGAAATAGTAAATCGAGGCATCTATTCTATGACAGATTTCAACTTACCCTCCATTTTTGTACCTTTAGTGGGCCTAGTATTTCCGGCAATTGCAATGGTTTCTTTATTTCTTCATGTCCAAAAAAATAAGATTGTCTAGACCCAATGGTAATGAATCTTATCAAGTGATTTCAACACTGTATGATAATACGGATATTTATTTCGTGTAATATGGTATGATATGTGGCTTTTGCCAAACACACAAGTGAAAGAACTTTTATGCGGATATATAATATCTGTATAAATACATGTATATGTGGATATAGCTGATTCAAAATGAATTAGCGAATATAAAAAATGGAAAGTCAATGTATCTAACTAATTACTCCCGATGTTTCACATAACAACAGTGCTAGTTGGTGAAAGTTACTTCGGGGTCAAGAAAGGTAAAGTCAAATTTATTTGGGTTATTCGCTCGATTCCAATCGAATGCAACTGAATGCAGTATAGTATGAATTGGCGATCAGAACATATATGGATAGAACTTATAACGGAATCTCGAAAAACGAGTAATTTTTGCTGGGCCTGTATCCTTTTTTTAGGTTCACTAGGATTCTTAGTGGTTGGAACTTCCAGTTATCTTGGTAGGAATTTGATCTCTGTATTTCCATCTCAGCAAATCCTTTTTTTTCCTCAAGGGGTTGTGATGTCTTTCTATGGGATCGCGGGTCTGTTCATTAGCTCCTATTTGTGGTGCACTATTTCGTGGAATGTAGGTAGCGGTTATGACCGATTTGATAGAAAAGAGGGAAGAGTGTGTATTTTTCGTTGGGGATTTCCTGGAATAAATCGTCGCATCTTCCTTCGGTTCCTTATGAGAGATATCCAATCAATCAGAATAGAGGTTAAAGAGGGTCTTTATACTCGTCGTGTCCTTTATATGGAAATAAGAGGCCAAGGAGCCATTCCCTTGACTCGTACTGATGAGAATTTGACTCCACGAGAAATTGAACAAAAAGCTGCTGAATTAGCCTATTTTTTGCGCATACCAATGGAAGTACTTTAAAACGAACTCGAACTGAAGTAAAGAATAAATATCCTCTCAAGGTGGGGAAAAGAACTTGCTAATTCCCCTTTTTAATAAAAGGCAAGTTTCCTGATTCTTTTATACTAGAAGTCTAATCTAACTAATTAATCTAATAATTAATTTATATCTAATAATTAATTTATATCTATAAATTAATTTAATCAAACCTATCCGAACATGTATTTCGTAATACATAATTCATCTTTTTAGGCCCATGATTTTTAATCGATACCCTTTTTCTGATTATACAGTAAAAGATTTCGTTTCGAAAGAATTAATGTAAGTTTTTTGGTCTCGAAACTTAATTCGTTACTTAAAGTTAAAGTGGGTTTTGGAGTATTCATCGAAAGGAACAAATGAAAATGAAATTAGTTTGAATTTGCCCAATTGAGATATCTGAAATATATTACAAATAAAAAGGAAAGGGATAGATCCAGAGGTCACTACTTTGTTATACAACTCGTGCTTCAGAGAAATATCAGATAGAGTCGACGAATGAAGCAGGTTCATTCAAAATTCAATTCACAGATCAAAATGAAAAAAAAGAAAGCATTGGCCTCCCTTCCCTATCTTGCATCTATGGTATTTTTGCCCTGGTGGGTCTCTTTCTCTTTTAATAAATGTCTGGAACCTTGGGTTATTTATTGGTGGAATAGCAGACAATCCGAAACTTTTTTAAATCATATTCAAGAGAAAAACGTTCTAAAAAGATTCATAGAATTAGAAGAACTATTCCTATTGGATGAAATGATAAAGGAGTACCCGGAAACACATATACAAAAACTTCATATAGGAATACACAAGGAAACAATACAATTGGTCAAAGCATGCAATGAATATGATCTTCATATCATTTTACATTTCTCGACAAATATAATCTGTTTCACTATTCTAAGTGGTTATTTTATTCTGAGTAATGAAGAACTCGTTATTCTGAATTCTTGGGTTCAGGAATTCCTCTATAACTTAAGTGACACAATAAAAGCTTTTTCGATTCTTTTAGTTACTGATTTATGGGTCGGATTTCACTCGACCCGTGGTTGGGAACTAATGATAGGTTTGGTTTACAACGATTTTGGATTGGATCATAACAATCAGATTATATCTGGTCTTGTTTCCATTTTTCCAGTTATTCTAGATGCAATTGTTAAATATTGGATTTTTCATTATTTAAATCGTGTATCTCCCTCGCTTGTAGTAATTTTTCATTCAATGAATGAATAAAGAACTCATTTGATCTCATCATATTAATAAAATTAGAATCCTTCTTCCTTTATAAATAAATAGAAATTAAGCATTTAATTAAAAATTTTACTTAATTCCTTATACTTTCATCTGCTCAAGGTATTCATCGTATATTCCAGTACAATTATTCTAGTACAATGCCAGACTCGTGTATAGGTAACTATACTAGTTACCTATCTAATTTATTGTAGAAACTCCGAAATTAATGATTGGACATGCAAAATAAAAATGCTTTTTCTTGGGTAAAGGAAGGGATGACTCGATCCATTTCTGTATCGATCATGATATATGTAATAACTCGGTCATCCATTTCAAATGCATATCCCGTTTTTGCGCAGCAAGGTTATGAAAACCCGCGAGAAGCAACGGGACGAATTGTATGTGCTAATTGTCATTTAGCTAATAAACCCGTGGATATTGAAGTTCCGCAAGCTGTGCTCCCTGATACTGTATTTGAAGCAGTTGTCCGAATTCCTTATGATAAGCAACTGAAACAAGTTCTTGCTAATGGTAAAAAGGGGGGTTTGAATGTAGGGGCTGTTCTCATTTTACCCGACGGATTCGAATTAGCCCCCCCTGATCGTATTTCTCCCGAATTGAAAGAAAAGATTGGAAATTTGTCTTTTCAGAGTTATCGTCCTAATAAAAGAAATATTATTGTGATAGGTCCTGTTCCTGGTCAGAAATATAGTGAAATCATCTTTCCCATTCTTTCCCCCGACCCTGCTACGAAGAAAGATGTTCACTTCTTAAAATATCCCATATATGTAGGTGGGAACAGAGGAAGGGGTCAGATTTATCCTGATGGTAGCAAAAGTAACAATACAGTCTATAATGCTACATCAGCAGGTGTAGTAAGTAGAATAGTACGTAAAGAAAAGGGTGGATATGAAATAACCGTTGTTGATCCATCGGATGGACATCAAGTAATTGATATTGTACCTCCAGGACCAGAACTTCTTGTTTCAGAGGGTGAATCCATCAAGCTTGATCAACCATTAACAAGCAATCCCAATGTGGGAGGCTTTGGTCAGGGAGATGCAGAAGTAGTGCTTCAAGACCCATTACGGGTCCAAGGTCTTTTATTCTTCTTTGCATTTGTTATTTTGGCACAAGTTTTTTTGGTTCTTAAAAAGAAACAGTTTGAAAAGGTTCAATTATACGAAATGAATTTCTAGGTGCGGGGATTTCTTAACATCAAGTTGGTAAAAGGTGCCAAATTTTTGTCGATCCATATATATATATGGATCGACAAAAAGGGTTTGGAGATTTGTTTATACTTTTTTTTTCGTTTTGCGGGATGCCTGGAATTCATTACTTGTATCCTATTCTTTGTACTTTGTAATAGATATACAAACGAAGAGAATACAAGGGAAGGATGGCAAACCAGAACTCTTTTGTTTAGATTGATAGGAAGTTAGTTGTGGACAAACAAAAAGAGAGAAAAGATTATAGGGGAATAATTGATTGAGCAAATAGAACTTCTTCTATTAACTTAAACTTATAACTTAGAGAAATTATTCAAACAAATTTAAATTTCAAATTATATTATTATTATATAGTAAGTTCCATTAGTAGTTTACTATAGAAGGAGAAAGAAAGAATTTGGAGGATATCTGATGCGTAGAAATCCATAGAATATTGTAGTATCCAGAGATTACTCTTTTCTTCTTGCTTCGTATCGTAAGAGTTAATTAGAGGAAGGACGGAGACTATGAATCAATCAACGGCTTCAATTCTTCAAAAACATTATTAAGAAACAAAAGAATTAGAGTAATGTTTAAAATATCAGAGTAAAAGATCCATTTTGTCATTTTTTTTTCTACAAAACAAATATAATATTTTTATTATGTTGACTGTATAACTTTCCAATTTGAATTTGTATGTTATGGAATAGATCAAAGTCTTCTTATATTCTTATATCTTATAAGAGTTAAGAAC